GCTAGCGTAGCTTAATTTAAAGCATAGTACTGAAGATGCTAAGATGGGCCCTAAAAAGTCCCGCAGGCACAAAAGCTTGGTCCTGACTTTACTAACAACTCTGATCAAACTTACACATGCAAGTATCCGCATCCCAGTGAAAATGCCCCCCGCACCCCGCCCGGAAATCGGGAGTTGGTATCAGGCACACACATTTGTAGCCCACGACACCTAGCTTTGCCACGCCCTCAAGGGAATTCAGCAGTGATAAACATTAAGCCATAAGTGAAAACTTGACTTAGTCATGATCTAAAGAGTCGGTAAAACTCGTGCCAGCCACCGCGGTTATACGAGAGACCCAAGTTGTTAGCCAACGGCGTAAAGGGTGGTTAGAGATATAAACAACAAACTGAGGCCGAACACCTTCAAGGCTGTTATACGCTTCCGAAGCAACGAAGAACAATAACGAAAGTAGCCTCATCAACTTGAACCCACGAAAGCTAGGAAACAAACTGGGATTAGATACCCCACTATGCCTACCCCTAAACACGATATGAACCTACACATATAATCCGCCTGGTTACTACGAGCATTAGCTTAAAACCCAAAGGACTTGGCGGTGCTTTAAAACCATCTAGAGGAGCCTGTTTTAGAACCGATACTCCCCGTTTAACCTCACCCCTCCTTGTTTTAACCGCCTATATACCACCGTCGTCAGCCTACCCTGTGAAGGGCAAATAGTAGACAAGATTGGCACAGCCAAAAACGTCAGGTCGAGGTGTAGCGTATGGAGGGGGACAAAATGGGCTACATTCTCTGCCTAGAGAACACGAAAGATGTGCTGAAACGCACACCCGAAGGAGGATTTAGCAGTAAGCAAGAAGAAGAGTGTCATGCTGAAACCGGCTATGAAGCGCGCACACACCGCCCGTCACTCTCCCCAAACTCTTAACCTAATCATAATTAATAAGTTATCAAAAGAAAAGGGGAGGCAAGTCGTAACATGGTAAGTGTACCGGAAGGTGCACTTGGAAAAATCGGAGCATAGCTTAACAGCTAAAGCACCTCCCTTACACCGAGTTGACGCCCGTGCAAATCGAGCTGCCCCGACACCTAACAACTAGCCCTCACCATCACCAACAACAAACCACTATTAATACCTCTTAATACACTTAAGTAAGTAAAACAAATCATTTTTCCACCCCAGTATAGGAGATAGAAAAGGAACTAGGAGCTATAGATAAAGTACCGCAAGGGAAAGTTGAAAGAGAAATGAAATAACCCAGTAAAGTAAAAAGAAGCAGAGATTTTACCTCGTACCTTTTGCATCATGATTTAGCTAGTACAATTAGGCAAAGAGCACTTTAGTCTAACATCCCGAAACTAAATGAGCTACTCCAAGACAGCCTTTATAGGGCACATCCGTCTCTGTGGCAAAAGAGTGGAAAGAGCTTTGAGTAGAGGTGATAAACCTACCGAGTTTAGTTATAGCTGGTTGCCCGAGAACTGAGTATAAGCTCAGCCTTTTGGCTTCTTAACTCCATAATTACTTATATTAAACCGACTTTAAGAAACCAAAAGAGTTAATCAAAGGGGGTACAGCCCATTTGATACAAGAAACAACTTTCACAGGAGGATAAGGATCATACAAAATTAAGGTACCGCGCTCAAGTAGGCTTAGAAGCAGCCACCACAAGAAAGCGTTAAAGCTCTAGCACATTCCTACCACAAATACCAATAAAATACTCCTAACCCCTCACCCTACCGGGCTTTTCTATGCCATCCATAGAAGAAATTATGCTAGAATGAGTAATAAGGGGCCGACCCCCTCCTAGCACAAGTGTACATCGGAACGAACTCCCACCGAAATTCAACGGACCCAACCAAAGAGGGAAATAAATATTAAATTCACAACAAGAAAAACATTTAACACTTCTCCGTTACCCCTACACTGGTGTGCTGAATAGGAAAGACTAAAAGAAAAAGAAGGAACTCGGCAAACCGAAGCCTCGCCTGTTTACCAAAAACATCGCCTCTTGCTTCATTGAATAAGAGGTCCCGCCTGCCCTGTGACTATATGTTTAACGGCCGCGGTATTTTGACCGTGCAAAGGTAGCGCAATCACTTGTCCTTTAAATGTGGACCTGTATGAATGGCATAACGAGGGCTTAGCTGTCTCCTTTCTCAAGTCAATGAATTTGATCTCCCCGTGCAGAAGCGGGGATAAAACCATAAGACGAGAAGACCCTATGGAGCTTTAGACAAAAAACAGCCTCTGTCAATAAACCCTAAATAAAGGAACTAAACCTAGTGAACCTGTTTTAATGTCTTTGGTTGGGGCGACCGCGGGGTAACAAAAAACCCCCATGTGGAACAAAAACACCCTTTTTAAAACCAAGAGTCACCACTCTAAGTAACAGAACATCTGACCAATAATGATCCGGCCTAGGCCGATTAACGAACCGAGTTACCCTAGGGATAACAGCGCAATCCTCTTTTAGAGTCCATATCGACAAGAGGGTTTACGACCTCGATGTTGGATCAGGACATCCTAATGGTGCAGCCGCTATTAATGGTTCGTTTGTTCAACGATTAAAGTCCTACGTGATCTGAGTTCAGACCGGAGTAATCCAGGTCAGTTTCTATCTATGAAGTACCTTTTTCTAGTACGAAAGGACCGAAAAAGAGGGGCCAATGTCTAAACAAGCCCCCCTCTCACTTGCTGAGCCCAACTAAAGCAAATAAGAGAGTACACAAACCAAGTTAAAGAACATAACATGTTAGTGTGGCAGAGCCCGGTATTGCAAAAGATTTAAACCCTTCGAACAGAGGTTCAACTCCTCTCCCTAACTATGATTTCAATACTAATTACCCACCTACTCCACCCTTTAGCCATCATCGTCCCAGTCTTGCTAGCCGTAGCATTCTTAACGCTTATCGAACGAAAAGTCCTAGGATATATGCAATTACGAAAAGGGCCCAACATTGTTGGGCCCTACGGGCTTCTCCAGCCCATCGCTGATGGAGTAAAACTTTTTATTAAGGAACCTGTTCGGCCCTCCACCTCGGCCCCTATCTTGTTCATCATTGCTCCTACCCTGGCCCTCACCCTTGCCATAATAATATGAACACCAATACCCCTTCCTTACCCCATCCTCGACCTAAACCTAGCCATTCTGTTTGTCCTGGCTATTTCCAGCCTGGCCGTATACTCAATCCTAGGATCAGGATGAGCATCCAACTCAAAGTACGCCCTAATAGGGTCCTTACGAGCAGTTGCCCAGATAATCTCATATGAAGTAAGTCTCGGACTAATCCTCCTATCACTAATTATTTTTACAGGAAACTTCACTCTCCAAACATTTAATACCACCCAAGAAAGCATTTGGCTAATTATTCCAACCTGACCCCTTGCAGCAATATGATATATTTCCACCCTGGCCGAAACAAATCGAGCCCCTTTTGACCTAACAGAGGGGGAATCCGAACTAGTATCTGGTTTCAACGTTGAGTACGCAGGAGGTCCCTTCGCCCTGTTCTTTTTAGCAGAATACGCTAACATCCTCTTAATGAATACACTCTCCACAATCTTATTCCTAGGGGCCTTTCACATACCCGCCTTCCCAGAGCTAACCTCTGCCAACCTTATGTCAAAAACAGCTATTTTATCTCTAATTTTCCTCTGAGCCCGAGCCTCCTACCCACGATTCCGGTATGATCAACTAATGCACCTTACATGAAAAAACTTTCTGCCCCTCACGCTAGCATTTATTATCTGACACCTTGCCCTCCCAACCACAATGGCAGGGCTTCCCCCTCAGATATAAAAGGATCTGTGCCTGAAACAAAGGGCCACTTTGATAGAGTGAATCATGAGGGTTAAATTCCCTCCAGCTCCTTAGAAAGAAGGGACTTGAACCCAACCCGGAGAGATCAAAACTCTCAGTGCTTCCACTACACCACTTTCTAGTAAAGTCAGCTAAATAAGCTTTTAGGCCCATACCCTAAAAATGGAGGTTAAAATCCCCCCTTTACAAATGAACCCTTATATTACCACCTCCCTCCTATTTGGCCTGCTTCTAGGAACCACAATTACAACTACCAGCACACACTGACTAATTGCATGAATAGGACTAGAGATTAATACCCTCGCCATTATTCCCCTAATAGCCCAACAACACCACCCACGTGCAATTGAAGCCACCACAAAATACTTCTTAACCCAAGCTGCCGCAGCAGCAACCCTCCTCCTCGCCGCCACAACTAACGCCTGAATAGACGGCCAGTGAGAGCTGCAGCAAACCACGCATCCAATCCCCACCACCATAATCACCATCGCACTAGCTTTAAAAATTGGGCTAGCCCCTCTTCATACCTGGCTCCCAGAAGTGATACAAGGACTAAGCCTCACAACTGGGCTCGTATTAGCCACCTGGCAAAAGATTGCACCATTTTCCCTCTTACTGCAAATTCAACCTAACAACCAAACACTCCTCGTCACCCTCGCCCTCCTCTCTATGCTCGTCGGCGGATGAGGAGGCCTAAACCAAACTCAAGTCCGAAAAATCCTAGCCTACTCCTCTATTGCTCACCTGGGGTGAATAATTATTATCCTTCAATTCTCAACAACCTTGGCCGTAATGACCCTGGCACTATATATCGTCATGACATCCTCCACCTTCCTTGTTTTTATAATAAGCAAAGCCACAACAATTGGAACCCTGACAATCTCATGAGCAAAAGCCCCAGTTATTACGACCCTAATACCCCTAATTCTCCTGTCTCTAGGGGGTCTCCCCCCATTAACCGGGTTTATGCCAAAATGACTCATTCTCCAAGAACTAACAAAGCAAGACCTGGGCGTTACAGCCACATTAGCCGCCCTAAGTGCCCTGCTCAGCCTTTACTTCTACCTCCGCCTCTCATACGCTATGACCCTTACCGTGGCCCCAAACAACTTAACAGGAACATTACCCTGACGAACCCCGACAAACAAAAAGACCTTGCCAGCCGCTATCTTAATCTCCTCTTCCATGTTACTGCTACCCCTGACCCCCGAGGTACTCTCACTCTTTAATACATAAGAGACTTAGGTTAACACCAGACCAAGAGCCTTCAAAGCTCTCAGTGAAAGTGAGAATCTTTCAGTCCCTGCTAAGACTTGCAAGCCATTATCTCACATCTTCTGCATGCAAAACAGACACTTTAATTAAGCTAAAGCCTTAACTAGACAGGCAGGCCTCGATCCTGCAAACTCTTAGTTAACAGCTAAGCGCCTAAACTAGCGGGCTTCCGTCTAGCTTTCCCCGCCTAGCAAAAGCAAAAGGCGGGGAAAGCCCCGGCAGACGTTAATCTGCTTCTTTAGATTTGCAATCTAACATGTAACACCCCAGGGCTGATAGAAAGAGGACTCAAACCTCTGTATATGGAGCTACAAACCACCGCTTAACCCTCAGCCATTCTACCTGTGGCAATCACACGCTGATTTTTCTCAACCAATCACAAAGATATCGGCACCCTATACCTAATTTTCGGTGCCTGAGCCGGAATAGTAGGCACAGCACTAAGCCTTCTTATTCGAGCCGAACTAAGCCAACCCGGCGCTCTTCTGGGCGACGACCAGATTTACAATGTAATCGTTACAGCCCACGCATTCGTAATAATTTTCTTTATAGTAATACCAATCATGATTGGAGGCTTTGGAAACTGATTAATTCCCCTTATGATCGGAGCCCCTGATATAGCCTTCCCCCGAATGAATAACATAAGCTTTTGACTTCTTCCCCCCTCTTTCCTCCTTCTACTCGCTTCTTCTGGAGTAGAGGCCGGAGCAGGAACGGGCTGAACTGTGTACCCCCCACTAGCAGGAAACCTTGCCCACGCAGGAGCTTCTGTAGACCTAACTATCTTCTCTCTACACCTTGCAGGTGTCTCATCCATCCTAGGGGCTATCAACTTCATTACAACAATTATTAACATAAAACCACCTGCGATCTCACAATACCAAACACCTCTCTTCGTATGGGCAGTTCTAATTACTGCTGTGCTTCTTCTTCTCTCCCTGCCAGTCCTCGCAGCGGGAATCACAATGCTTCTCACTGACCGAAACCTTAACACAACCTTCTTTGATCCCGCAGGCGGAGGGGACCCCATCCTTTACCAGCACCTATTCTGATTCTTCGGCCACCCTGAAGTCTATATTCTTATCCTCCCAGGCTTTGGAATGATTTCACACATTGTAGCCTACTACTCAGGTAAAAAAGAACCATTCGGCTACATGGGTATAGTTTGGGCCATAATGGCCATCGGGCTTCTCGGGTTTATTGTGTGAGCCCACCACATGTTTACAGTCGGAATGGACGTAGACACTCGAGCCTACTTTACCTCGGCCACAATAATTATTGCCATCCCAACAGGGGTTAAAGTATTTAGCTGACTTGCAACACTACACGGAGGATCAATTAAATGAGAAACCCCAATACTATGGGCCCTCGGCTTCATTTTCCTATTCACAGTAGGAGGCCTAACTGGCATTGTCCTGGCCAACTCATCCCTAGACATTGTACTGCACGATACCTACTATGTAGTTGCCCATTTCCATTATGTGCTCTCCATGGGTGCCGTGTTTGCAATTATAGGAGCATTCGTGCACTGATTCCCGCTATTTTCAGGATATACACTTCACAGCACTTGAACGAAAATCCACTTCGTAGTTATGTTTATTGGAGTAAATCTAACCTTCTTCCCCCAACACTTCCTGGGCCTAGCGGGAATGCCTCGACGATACTCTGATTACCCAGACGCCTACGCACTATGAAACATCATCTCTTCTATTGGCTCAATAGTATCACTAGTAGCAGTAATTATGTTCCTCTTTATCCTATGAGAAGCCTTCACCGCCAAACGAGAAGTCCAATCAGTAGAGCTTACAGCTACAAACGTAGAATGACTACACGGATGCCCTCCTCCTTACCACACATTTGAGGAACCCGCCTTTGTTCAAACCCAACTTTCCCACCGAGAAAGGGAGGAATCGAACCCCCGTAAACTGGTTTCAAGCCAGTCACAAAACCACTCTGCCACTTTCTTTATAAGACTCTAGTAAAATAGAAATTACACTACTTTGTCAAGGTAGAATTGTGGGTTAAACCCCCACGTGTCTTATCGCTAATGGCACATCCTTCACAACTAGGGTTTCAAGATGCAGCTTCACCAGTAATAGAAGAACTCCTTCACTTCCACGACCATGCTCTAATAATTGTATTTCTTATCAGCACATTAGTACTTTACATTATTGTTGCTATAGTCTCCACCAAACTAACCAATAAATACATTCTAGACTCCCAAGAAATTGAAATTATCTGAACCATCCTCCCAGCTATTATTCTTATCCTAATTGCCCTCCCCTCCCTCCGAATTCTTTACCTAATGGATGAGATCAACGACCCACACTTGACAATTAAAGCCATAGGCCACCAATGATACTGAAGCTACGAATACACAGACTACAGCGACTTAGCCTTTGACTCCTATATAATTCCCACACAAGACCTGACCCCTGGCCAGTTTCGCCTTTTAGAAACTGACCACCGAATGGTTGTACCAGTGGACTCCCCTATTCGAATTTTGGTATCAGCAGAAGACGTACTCCACTCCTGAGCTGTCCCCTCTCTAGGCGTAAAAATGGACGCTGTGCCAGGCCGCCTAAACCAAACAGCCTTCATCCTATCCCGACCTGGTGTCTTCTATGGCCAATGCTCTGAAATCTGCGGGGCTAATCACAGCTTCATGCCAATCGTAGTTGAAGCCGTCCCACTAGAACACTTTGAAAACTGATCCTCTCTGATGCTTGAAGATGCCTCACTAAGAAGCTAAAACGGACGCAGCGTTAGCCTTTTAAGCTAAAAATGGTGCCTACCAAACACCCTTAGTGAAATGCCTCAACTCAACCCCGCACCTTGATTCCTCATTATGTTATTCTCTTGATGCATATTCCTCATCTTCCTCCCCCCTAAAATTATAGCTCATACATTCCCAAACGAACCCTCCTCTCAAAGCACCTCCCCTAAAGAAATTAAACCCTGAACCTGAACATGACACTAAGCTTCTTCGACCAATTCTTAAGCCCCACCGCCTTTGGCATCCCCCTGATTGCCCTAGCCCTTCTTCTGCCCTGAACTCTGTTTCCCACCCCAACCAGTCGTTGGACCAATAACCGTCTTTTAACCCTCCAAAGCCAATTCATCAACCGGTTTACTCAACAGCTCCTACTTCCTTTAAATATAGGGGGTCACAAATGAGCCCTTATATTCGCCTCTCTGATGGTATTCCTAATCACCATCAATATGCTAGGACTCCTCCCCTATACATTCACCCCTACTACACAACTCTCTGTCAACATAGCACTAGCTGTGCCCCTCTGACTCGCCACAGTTATCATCGGAATACGAAATAACCCCACAGCAGCCCTAGGACACCTCCTCCCAGAAGGCACTCCTAACGCACTAATCCCCGTCTTAATTATCATCGAAACTGTTAGTCTTTTTATTCGACCCTTAGCGCTAGGAGTCCGACTTACTGCCAACCTCACCGCGGGCCACCTACTGATTCAGCTAATTGCTACAGCAGCTTTCGTGCTCCTCCCTCTCATGCCAACCGTCGCCATCCTAACATCAGCCCTTTTATTCCTACTAACCCTCCTAGAAGTCGCTGTTGCAATAATTCAAGCCTATGTATTTGTACTCCTTCTAAGCCTCTACTTACAAGAAAACGTCTAATGGCCCATCAAGCACACCCATACCATATAGTAGACCCAAGCCCATGACCTCTAACAGGAGCAGTCGCTGCCCTTCTTCTTACATCAGGCCTAGCTATTTGATTCCACTTTAACTCAACCATCCTAATAACCCTAGGACTAGTACTACTCTTACTCACAATATTCCAATGATGACGAGACATCGTTCGGGAAGGCACATTCCAAGGCCACCACACACCCCCCGTTCAAAAAGGCCTCCGATACGGAATGATCTTATTTATTACTTCCGAGGTGTTTTTCTTCCTCGGATTCTTCTGGGCATTCTACCACGCGAGCCTGGCCCCCACCCCCGAATTAGGAGGCTGCTGACCCCCTACAGGCATTACACCCCTGGACCCCTTCGAAGTCCCCCTTCTCAATACAGCAGTTTTATTAGCATCCGGGGTGACTGTAACCTGAGCTCATCACAGCATTATAGAAGGCGAACGAAAGCAAGCAATCCACTCCCTCACCCTAACAATTCTCCTAGGCTTTTACTTCACATTCCTCCAAGCAATAGAATACTACGAGGCCCCCTTCACAATTGCAGATGGAGTATACGGCTCAACCTTCTTCGTTGCCACCGGATTCCACGGCCTCCACGTCATTATTGGGTCGACCTTCTTAGCAGTGTGCTTAATACGCCAAGTCCGATTCCACTTCACCTCCGAGCACCACTTTGGCTTCGAGGCAGCCGCCTGATATTGACACTTTGTAGACGTTGTCTGATTATTCTTATATATCTCAATCTATTGATGAGGCTCATAATCTTTCTAGTATAAAGTCAGCACATGTGACTTCCAATCACCTAGTCTTGGTTAAACTCCAAGGAAAGATAATGAACTTACTAACAACCATACTAATCATCACTGCAGCCCTGTCCCTTATCTTAATAACAATCTCGTTTTGACTCCCCGCTCTCACGCCAGACTATCAAAAGCTTTCCCCATATGAGTGTGGTTTTGACCCCCTGGGGTCAGCCCGACTTCCTTTCTCCCTACGCTTCTTCCTAGTTGCAATTTTATTCCTCCTTTTCGACCTAGAAATTGCCCTCCTCCTCCCCCTTCCTTGAGGAGACCAACTACCCTCCCCCACCCTTACACTCTTATGAACCTCCGCCCTTCTAATCCTCCTTACAATCGGACTGGCCTACGAATGATTACAAGGAGGCCTTGAATGAGCCGAATAGGTAATTAGTTTAACTAAAACATTTGATTTCGGCTCAAAAACTTATGGTTAAAGTCCATAATTAACCTAATGACCCTCATCCAACTCTCATTCACCTCAGTCTTTTTCCTAGGGCTATTCGGGCTTGCATTCTACCGGATCCACCTCTTATCCGCACTTCTATGTCTTGAAAGCATAATGTTAGCCTTATTCCTAGCACTTTCAACATGAAGTCTACAAATATCCTCCACCAGCTTTTCAGCTGCACCCTTGCTTCTTCTGGCATTCTCGGCATGTGAAGCCGGGGTCGGTCTCGCCCTAATAGTCGCCACAGCCCGAACTCATGGCTCAGACCACTTACAAAACTTAAACCTCCTACAATGCTAAAAGTTTTAATCCCAACAACCATACTTATTCTGACAGCATGGCTAACGCCCCCTAAGTGATTATGACCCTCCTCACTCTTTAGCAGTCTTCTAATTGCCCTTACTAGCCTGATGTGATTAAAAAACACCTCCGAAACAGGATGAACCTTCCTCAGCCCCTACTTGGCCACCGATCCTCTATCAACCCCCCTCCTTATCCTCTCATGCTGATTACTCCCTTTGATAATTTTAGCCAGCCAAAACCACACATCCCACGAACCAATCAACCGACAACGAATGTACATCACCCTCCTCGCCTCCCTGCAATTTTTTCTAATCCTAGCATTCTCCGCCACAGAAATGATCATATTTTATGTAATGTTTGAGGCCACCCTAATCCCTACCCTAATCCTCATCACCCGCTGAGGTAACCAAGCGGAGCGGCTAAATGCAGGGACATACTTCCTTTTCTACACACTAGCAGGCTCACTACCCCTCCTCATCGCCCTATTACTACTACAGAATTCGAACGGCTCCCTATCTCTCCTCATACTTCCACACTTAGCCCAGCTAGAGCTAGCCTCCTACGCAGACAAAATCTGATGAGCCGGATGTATTCTAGCATTCCTGGTGAAAATACCTCTCTACGGAGTACACCTGTGGCTGCCAAAAGCCCATGTAGAGGCCCCCATTGCAGGATCCATAGTACTAGCTGCCGTCCTACTAAAGCTTGGAGGTTATGGTATAATACGTATTCTAATTACCCTCGACCCACTTACTAAGGAACTAAGCTACCCCTTTATTATTTTAGCCCTCTGAGGGGTGATTATGACGGGCTCTATCTGTATGCGCCAAACAGACCTAAAATCTCTAATTGCATACTCCTCTGTCAGCCACATGGGCCTGGTAGTCGGAGGCATTCTTATCCAAACCCCGTGAGGATTTACCGGTGCACTAATCCTCATAATTGCACATGGACTGACATCTTCCGCCCTTTTTTGTTTGGCCAACACTAACTATGAACGAACCCACAGCCGAACCATAGTCCTCGCTCGAGGAATACAAATGATACTTCCCCTAATAGCAGCCTGATGGTTCATCTCAAGTCTAGCCAACTTAGCATTACCACCTCTCCCTAACTTAATAGGAGAGCTAATGATTATCACCTCCCTATTTAACTGGTCCCCATGAACAATTGGCCTAACTGGCCTAGGTACTTTAATCACCGCGGGTTACTCACTTTACATATTCCTTATAACCCAACGAGGGCCTGCCCCTAACCACCTTCTAGCCCTTGAACCCTCCCACACTCGAGAACACCTCCTTATTACCCTCCACCTTCTCCCGCTAATCTTAATTATGATGAAGCCGGAACTGATCTGAGGATGAACTGCCTGTAGACATAGTTTAACTAAAACATTAGATTGTGATTCTAAAAATAGAGGTTAAATCCCTCTTGTCCACCGAAAGAGGTTCGCAACAATGAAGACTGCTAATCTTCGTCTCCCCGGTTAAACTCCGAGGCTCATTCGTCCCAGCTTTTAAAGGATAATAGCAGATCCGTTGGTCTTAGGAACCAAAAACTCTTGGTGCAACTCCAAGTAAAAGCTATGCATTCCACTCCTTTAATCATAACATCCACTCTAATTATTATCTTTGCACTCCTTACTTACCCGATTTTAACAACCCTCAGCCCAAAACCACAAAACCCGGACTGAGCCCTAACCCAGGTAAAAACAGCAGTAAAATACGCTTTTCTCATCAGCCTCCTCCCTCTATTCCTTCACCTTAACGAAGGGACTGAATCAGTCATCACGAACCTAAACTGAATAAATACCCTTACCTTCGACATCAACATCAGCCTTAAATTCGATGCCTATTCAATTATCTTCACCCCAGTCGCATTGTATGTCACATGATCTATTCTAGAATTCGCATCCTGGTACATACACTCAGACCCCTTTATAAATCGCTTCTTTAAGTACCTTCTGATCTTCTTAATCGCAATAATTGTCCTCGTTACCGCCAACAACATATTTCAACTCTTCATCGGCTGAGAAGGAGTTGGCATTATGTCCTTCCTCCTCATCGGGTGGTGATACGCACGAGCAGACGCCAACACAGCTGCCCTTCAGGCAGTTTTATATAACCGAGTCGGAGACATCGGGCTGATCATTGCCATAGCCTGAATAGCAACCCATTTAAACTCCTGGGAGCTACAGCAAATTTTCTTCACCACCAAAGACATTGACATAACCATCCCACTCGTCGCACTGATCCTAGCCGCAACCGGCAAGTCAGCCCAATTTGGCCTTCACCCCTGACTTCCCTCCGCAATGGAGGGCCCTACGCCGGTCTCTGCCCTACTCCATTCCAGCACAATGGTTGTCGCAGGTATTTTCTTAATAATCCGAATCTCCCCCCTACTAGAAACAAACCCAACAGCCCTCACACTCTGCCTATGCTTAGGAGCCCTAACCACACTGTTCACCGCCACCTGTGCCCTGACCCAAAATGACATCAAAAAAATTGTAGCTTTCTCAACCTCCAGTCAACTAGGCCTAATAATAGTCACCATCGGCTTAAATCAACCCCAACTTGCCTTCTTGCACATCTGCACTCACGCTTTTTTCAAAGCCATGCTATTCTTATGCTCCGGATCCATTATCCACAGCTTAAACGACGAGCAAGATATTCGTAAAATAGGAGGAATACACCACCTAACCCCTACCACCTCCTCATGCCTAACAATTGGCAGTCTCGCCCTAACCGGAACCCCCTTCTTAGCCGGTTTCTTCTCTAAAGATGCCATCATTGAATCTTTAACCACCTCCCAACTAAACGCCTGAGCCCTATGCCTCACTCTTCTAGCAACTTCTTTCACAGCCATTTATAGCCTTCGAATCGTATTTTATGTGTCTATGGGTCATCCTCGCTTCAATCCCTCTTCACCAATTAATGAAAACGACCCGTCCGTTATTAACCCAATTAAACGACTAGCATGGGGCAGCATCATTGCCGGCTTACTAATTACCTCAAACCTGCTCCCAACAAAAACACCCATCATGTCAATACCCCCTATCGTCAAACTTACCGCCCTCGTCGTCACAATTCTAGGACTACTCATTGCCCTAGAACTAGCCTCACTCACGTCCAAACAACTTAAGCCCACCCCCCACCTATCCCCTCATCACTTCTCAAACATGCTCGGCTTCTTTCCAACCGTCATACACCGCGCTTCCCCTAAAATCAACCTCATTTTAGGACAGACAATTGCTACCCAAGCCATTGATCTAACCTGACTAGAAAAAATTGGACCAAAAACAATTATATCCCTTAACACTCCCGTCGTGTCTACCATCAGCAACATTCAGCAAGGATCAATCAAAACATACCTTGTCCTCTTCCTTACCACCCTCGCCCTATCAACCCTTGTTCTTCTAACCTAACTGCTCGCAAGGCTCCCCGATCCAGCCCTCGTACCAATTCTAGCACGACAAATAATGTGAGTAATAAGACTCACGCCCCCAACAGTAGAACCCCTCCACCACTCGAATATATAAGCGATACCCCGTCTATATCCCCCCGAAAAATCGAATCCCAGTCTAATTCACCAGAAACCCCTCACCAAAGTTCTTCATCAAGAACCGTATTTGTGTACAAGATACCAAAGACAAAAAAAAGGTACCCAAAGAAGAATAGACTGACTTGCCAGCCTGTCGGTGCCTTAGGATCTTTCTCTGCAGACAACGCTGACGAATAAATAAACACAACCAACATACCCCCCATGTAAATTATTAAAAGCACCAGAGACAAGAAAGTCCCCCCATGTAAAACTGAAGCTCCACAGCAAAAAAGTGCAACCAGCACTAAATTGAACACCCCATAAAAAGGAGCAGGATTTGTGGATAATACAATTATTACAACTAACATCCCTAATAAGAGAAAAACAAGCGCATAAAACATAGTTTCTGCCAGGATTTTAACCAGGACCTATGGCGTGAAAAACCATCGTTGTTACTCAACTACAAAAACACTAATGGCCAGCCTACGCAAAACCCACCCCCTACTAAAGATCGTAAACGACATAGTAATTGACCTTCCCACCCCCTCAAACATCTCTGCCTGATGAAACTTTGGCTCTCTCCTCGGATTGTGCCTTATTACACAAATTATCACAGGACTATTCCTTGCAATACACTACACATCAGACATTTCTACTGCCTTTTCATCCGTGGCCCACATCTGCCGAGATGTTAACTACGGCTGATTAATCCGAAACCTACACGCAAACGGCGCCTCATTCTTTTTTATCTGCCTGTATTCCCACATTGGCCGAGGCCTATATTACGGGTCTTACCTCAACAAAGAGACCTGAAACGTCGGGGTTGTCCTCCTCCTCTTAGTAATGGCCACCGCTTTCGTAGGATACGTCCTTCCATGAGGACAGATGTCTTTCTGAGGGGCCACTGTAATTACAAACTTACTTTCCGCCGTCCCATATGTTGGAAACACCCTGGTCCAATGAGTATGAGGGGGATTCTCAGTAGACAATGCCACTTTAACACGATTCTTTGCATTCCACTTCCTTCTTCCTTTCATCATCGCAGCCGCTGCCGTCGTCCACCTTATTTTTCTACACGAAGCGGGATCTAATAACCCACTAGGACTAAACTCAAACGCAGACAAAATTCCATTCCACCCATATTTCTCCTACAAAGACCTCCTGGGCTTCACTATTATGCTTTCAGCCCTGGCTACAATTGCCCTATTCTCCCCAAACTATCTAGGAGACCCAGACAACTTCATTCCGGCTAACCCCCTTGTCACTCCAGCCCACATCAAGCCAGAATGATACTTCTTATTTGCATACGCAATCCTACGATCAATCCCTAACAAGTTAGGAGGTGTCCTAGCCCTACTTGCCTCAATCTTAATCCTTATAGTAATTCCTTTATTACACACATCAAAACAACGAAGCCTCACATTCCGCCCACTCTCACAATTCCTGTTTTGAGTCCTAATTGCCGATGTCGTGATCCTGACATGAATCGGAGGCATACCCGTAGAACATCCATACATTATCATCGGACAAATTGCGTCAGTCCTTTATTTCTCCCTCTTCCTGATCTTAATGCCAACAGCCGGCTGACTAGAGAACAAAATAATGATCTAAAAGCATTAGTAGCTCAGACTCAGAGCGTCGGTCTTGTAAACCGAATGTCGGGGGTTAAATTCCCCCCTTCTGCTCAAAAAGAAGGGACTTCAACCCCCACCACTGGCTCCCAAAGCCAGCATTCTTAATTAAACTACTTCTTGATATACATATATGTATTATCCCCATTCATATATATTAAACATTAATAACATGCACACTAAGACATAATGTATATAAATCACCTCAGAAACCTTAAACACATAAATTCAAGTATTGAAAAATAAGAACACTAAAATCATTAAAATAATACTCCAAGGTGAATGAATTAAAAATGAGCGCAACTTAAGATCTATCAATAAACTCATAGGCAAATATATACCAAGTATCAACATAAAATGGCTTTCAAATATCAATGCAGTAAGAACCGACCATCAGTTGATTCCTTAATGCATCCTACTATTGAAGGTGAGGGACAATAATAGTGGGGGTTTCACTTGATGAACTATTCCTGGCATTTGGTTCCTACTTCAGGGCCATTAATTGATTTATTCCTCATACTTTCATCGACGCTGACATAAGTTATTGGTGGAGTCCATATGACGAGATAATCCCACATGCCGAGCGTTCTCTCCACGGGGGTCAGGTTATTTTTTCTCTCTTTCCCTTCAACTGGCATTTCAGAGTGCAGCGCGTCAATGTAATCGAAGGTTGAACATTTACTTTGCATGAAATAATTTTGATTAATGAATTAAGATATCAAATAAGAAATACATTACTGATATCAAGGACATAATAGTAATATACTTAATCTACATAATTTCTTTACCCCCCCTACCCCCCCGTTCTGGTCACACCGCTTCTATATATTATAATATTATAATAATATAACTATAT